CCTATACCTGTCATGCTCCTTGGATTATTTACAAGTGGTATTCAAGCTCTTATTTTTGCAACTTTAGCCGCGGCTTATATAGGTGAATCCATGGAGGGCCATCATTGAAATAGTCTTTTTTAGCTTAGCCCACAGCAATGTATAAATGTATATGGTGGGTGGCTCAAGAGAATTACTTAACTTATGGAATAGAATAGGGGAATCTAAATATACAACTATGCTATATACGATCTAGAGTGATAGCAAAAAAATTACGATGATATTAAAGAGTAAGGGGAAAAAGATCTAAAAAAAAAGATCTTTTTCCTAAAATTCCCCTTTCCTTCACTTAATATCATACTTCGTCTCAATGAATATTCACTTTAGATTGCTTAGTCCATCTCATTATTAATTCATTGTTAAAACAATTTGAATATCAGAATTTTTGTCAATAATTCTTGTTGTATAGGTTTACGACGTGTAATTAAATAAAAAAAAGGGCGAAATGATTTCCCTTTCAGTTGATTTTATTCAACGATTGACCAAAATATTAATAATAAATAAATAATAAAACTGAATAATTTTATTATTCAGTTTTATTAATAAATTGCATGAACTTAGATCCATCAAATAATGATATTTCTATACATATGGAATTAGTCGTCCTAATCAATTTGTCCATTTAGATTTCTCTAGGTGGAATAATAAAAAAAGGTAAGATTCAAAAGAATTTTTAAAAAGGTTTTTTTTAGTATTTTAGAAAGGGTCGGTTAGGGGCTGGAGGTATCTGTACTTGAATAACTATAAGCGAACCCTTCTAGATGTTTCGACGCTTGATTCTCGAATAGGATTGAATCTAAGATGAATGCTTGGTTTACGTTATGGAAGAAAGACATGTATATGTGATATTAGATATTGCCTAGTGCTAGTTATATATGAAATGAACTAAAGATATATTTTACTACTCTAGGGGATTCTAATAGACTAGAAGTCCTTCCGGCCCCTTGTGACTGTGAATTGAATGAATAAACGGATGAAATCAAGAAATAATTCAACTAACAGTTCGAACCAAGAACAAGAAATGGAAGAACGAAAGTCGTATGGGTTCACAAAGACTCTGTGGCTAAAAAGTAAAAAAGATATATCGAAGTAGTTTTGATGATTCAATAATCTTATTACTTCAATCCGAAGTTCTTAGTTACTTCGACTGGATGAGTCCTAGTGAGGGAATAATTAAGTCATAATTCATTGGTTGATTGTATCATTAACCATTTCTTTTTTTGGTACGAGGAACTTATCATGAATCCACTGATTTCTGCCGCTTCCGTTATTGCTGCTGGATTGGCCGTAGGGCTTGCTTCTATTGGACCTGGAGTTGGTCAAGGGACTGCTGCGGGTCAAGCTGTAGAGGGTATCGCGAGACAGCCTGAGGCAGAGGGAAAAATACGAGGTACGCTATTGCTTAGTCTAGCTTTTATGGAAGCTTTAACAATTTATGGACTGGTTGTAGCATTAGCACTTTTATTTGCAAATCCTTTTGTTTAATCTTAGCTTAGAAATATGCAAAATGTATTTATTTTGCATATTTTATTGCCTTCGACTTGTCGTTTGCTTTTTCAAATTCTATCAAGATTTCCCTCCTCCCATTCTTTATTCTTTGAGAAAAGAACCTACGGGAAGGGCTGATTTGCGGATGAGGAATTAGCATACTGACTCGCTTTCATCCTTCCCGTTCATAGACCAAGGGAAACTCTTTTTAGTAAGTGTTAGTGTTCCAATAACCAATATAAAGGGCTAGTTCATTAGTTCATAATTTATAACTAACTCGAATATTTTTTTTTTTTTACTCAATTTCAGAAAAAATAAAAGAATAAATAAAAAGAGGGGCGAAGTGCTACAAAAAGAACTCTGTTCGATTTTTTAGTCTATCTATAAGAGGAGATCATATGAAAAACGTAACCGATTCTTTCGTTTCTTTGGGCCACTGGCCATCTGCCGGGAGTTTCGGGTTTAATACCGATATTTTAGCAACAAATCCAATAAATCTAAGTGTGGTGCTTGGTGTATTGATTTTTTTTGGAAAGGGAGTGTGTGCGAGTTGTTTATTTCAAGAATAGGCTGGACCAACCAACTGTACCCTTTTCCGTTATAAGTAGGAAAGAGAGGTGCATGATCTCGCGAATTACTTCTGTATAAATTCAGAAATTATATGTAAGAACCATAGCATTTCGCGATTCATTGGTAAATCTATTTTGATTCTCTATTAACCAATAATGTGGAACTATTAACATGGTTAAAACAAACTGTTTGAAGTCTAGACGCAGCATGGTACTCTTTCTACCACTATGTTAATATAGAGGTGGTTTTCAAAATAAATATTTTATCGATATAGGATACTCATATTGATAAAATGATTTTAACCGCTTATTGTAAATTGTAAAAACGGGGATTTTACCCCCTTTATCTAATGCTGAATCGACGACCTATTCTAAGTAAGAAGAACTTTTTGGATTTGAAAAAA